ATTGCGACTCCCATAAGTGGTGTAGTCCCCCAGCCCGGAGCTACTTTACCATATTCCGAATTCAATGGTTTCAATAAATTCCCTACGGTAGTTTGTCTTGGCCTAGATCTAGAACTACCCTCAACGGTTTGTGTAGCCATAAATCCTATTTAATCATTGGTTGAGATCTGTTGACTTTGTATACCATTCCGTTGTAGTTGTAAATAAACTATCTTATCGTAGATCCGTTGTGATCTTGAAATTATCTAAAAATGGAAACAGCAACCCTAGTCGCCATCTTCATATCTGGTTTACTTGTAAGCTTTACGGGGTACGCCTTATATACCGCTTTTGGGCAACCCTCTCAACAATTAAGAGATCCATTCGAAGAACACGGGGACTAGACTAGTTGAAGTAATGAGCCGCCCGATATGGGAGGCTCATTACTTCAGTTGATATAATGAAAAATCATTTCATTTTTTAGTCGGAACCTTAGGTGGTTCTCGAAAAAAGATAGCGAAAAAAATTATCCCTAAAGTCGAGACTAAAAGGAAGGTATAAACCAATGCTTCCATAGATTCGATCGTGGTTTACAATTATAGCTTTCACACCTATTCGTTTGAGTGAGGTCGTTTACCATATCATATAAAAAAGGGAAAGAATCAAAGAAAAGAAGGTGATTCAAGTCAATATTTCTCGAGTACCCTATTCAAATAAAAAAAAAATAGAAGCGAAAGATACCAGAGCAATCTTGTATCAAACTGCTTGTCTCCTTGTAGTTGGGTCTCCAAGTTTTTGGAATGCTCCAAATTCCACTTGAGCATCCAAATCTGGATCAATACCAGCAAAAACATCTCTGAACAAGGTTCTAGCGCCATGCCAAATGTGTCCGAAAAAGAAGAGCAAAGCAAACGAAGCATGCCCAAAAGTGAACCAACCCCTTGGACTACTACGAAAAACACCATCGGATTTCAAAGTAGCCCGGTCTAATTCAAAAATTTCACCTAATTGTGCACGTCTAGCATATTTTTTTACAGTAGCAGGATCACTATAACTGACTCCATTGAGTTCGCCACCATAGAACTCAACAGTTACACCTACTTGTTCAACACTATACTTTGATTCTGCCCTTCGAAAAGGAACATCTGCCCTCACAATTCCGTCTCCATCTACCAAAACTACCGGGAATGTTTCAAAAAAAGTAGGCATACGACGTACAAAAAGCTCGCGCCCTTCTTTATCTCTAAAGACGGGGTGGCCTAACCATCCAACAGCTATTCCATCCCCACTGTCCATTGAACCCGCTCTGAATAATCCCCCTTTTGCCGGATTATTACCAATGTAATCATAAAAAGCTAATTTTTCGGGAATTTTAGACCAAGCTTCCGATAAACTCAGATTTTCGGCTAGTCCGGCACCAACTCTTCGATATATTTCTTGCTGGAAGTATCCCTGATCCCACTGATAACGAGTGGGACCAAATAACTCGATTGGGGTAGTTGCTGAACCATACCACATAGTTCCAGCAACAACAAAAGCTGCAAAAAAAACAGCAGCGATACTACTAGAAAGTACAGTTTCAATATTGCCCATACGTAATCCTTTGTATAGACGTTGAGGCGGACGGACACTAAGATGGAATAGGCCCGCTAATATGCCCAGTGTACCCGCTGCAATATGATGAGAAGCGATTCCTCCCGGAATAAAAGGATCAAAACCTTCCGCGCCCCACGCTGGGCTTACAGATTGTACTTTTCCAGTTAGTCCATAAGGATCGGACACCCATATTCCAGGACCATATAAACCTGTTACATGAAATGCGCCAAAGCCAAAGCAAGCCACCCCTGAGAGAAATAAATGAATTCCAAAGATCTTGGGCAAATCCAAAGAGGGTTTTCCCGTACGTTCATCACAGAATATTTCTAGGTCCCAATACACCCAATGCCATATGGCCGCCAAAAAGCACAAGCCAGAAAACACAATATGTGCACCTGCTACGCCTTCATAACTCCAAATACCTGAATTCGTTACAGTTCCTCCTGAAATACTCCAACCACCCCACGAATTGGTTATTCCTAAACGAGTCATGAAGGGTAGAACGAACATACCTTGTCTCCACATTGGATCAAGAACGGGGTCAGAGGGATCAAAAACCGCTAATTCGTATAGAGCCATAGAACCGGCCCAACCAGAAACTAGAGCCGTATGCATTATATGGACAGAAAGCAATCGACCGGGATCATTCAATACGACAGTATGAACACGATACCAAGGCAAACCCATGGAAATACCCCTTTATCAAAGAAAAATAGACACTATGTAACTTTATCGCATTGGAATATACTATGTACTTTTGAGCGGATTCTGTATGAGAAAAGGTTACTATTTATTCTATTCCGTTTAAAATAACGGAAGAATTCTGTTCGTAAGAACAAAGAGAAGCAGATCTATTCTATACCCGATAAGTACCAATACGCAATGGGAGCATTGGTCCCATTTTGTGGGAACGAATGGATGGATACTTGTTTATTATTAGAACGATTGATCCCTTCATTAAAATTTGTATTTATTCATTCTCTCTTTCTCTAAAAACCTTCCCATTTATGTATAAACTAGTAGAATAAACAGAAAAAAATGATGAAGACAATAAACTCATTCTTACGTTTCCGTATTAAAGTGAAGTATAGTACTTAATTTTTTTCTTTAATTTAATGCCCATTGGTGTTCCAAAAGTACCTTTTCGGAGTCCTGGAGAGGAAGATGCAGTTTGGGTTGACGTATAGTGCGACTTGTCAGACATATTGGGTCATATGGGATTTACCCGTTTTCTCCCCCGATCGAGATATCCTCTGTTTCGCCCAAGAAATATTGTATTGATTGGTTCTTCAATCATTCGGAGCGTGAAGTGAAATTGGATCAATTTCTATTGAGGATCAATATTATCAATTAGAAGAATTTATGGTTGACTTGGACTAAAAAAATCAAATATCCAGGCTCCGTTCAAAAAATACCAAACAAATTGGTAATAGTAATATATGTACAATTACCGCTTGTAGCATAGACGATTCGTAATATTTAATTCAATTATAGGAGTGATCTCAAACTGACATGCCAACCAATATGATGAATACATCGAATAGTTTGGGAGAGGCATAAAACGAATTTTAAAAGTCGTAGCAAAAAGAAATGGTACTGAGATTATTTGTCCTATATGTGCAAATAGAATTCGGATAGATCTTTCCCCGGAGTAGAACATGAACCTAAAAGAATTGAAAGGACCCATTCAGGAACAAGAAAATGACATCGTGATTTGAATCTCGACGAAACAATACATCAATGAAAGGTTAATACAAAAAATGAAGTTCAGTAAATTCTTTTTTTTTTTTAGGGATATGGAAGGGAGCCAAAACTTATGTTTTTTTTTGAAAAATAGAAGAAAAACCCCTTTATTTTCATTAGAAAAACGGAAATCTGTTACAAAAAAAAGAGATAGGATTGGAATCGACACATTGATTCTTTTTTCACAATTTTTTTGAACCGTATGCATCCAAAGATGCGCGTACGGTTCAAAGGGGATACAATTTTGTCCTAATCAACCGACTTTATCGAGAAAGATTACTTTTTTTAGGCCAAGAAGTTGATAGTGAGATCTCAAATCAACTTGTTGGTCTCATGGTATATCTCAGTATAGAAGATGATACTAGGGATCTTTATTTGTTTATAAACTCTCCCGGCGGATGGGTAATACCAGGAATAGCCATTTATGATACTATGCAATTTGTTTCGCCCGATGTGCATACAATTTGCATGGGATTAGCCGCTTCAATGGGATCTTTCATTCTGGTCGGAGGAGAAATTACCAAACGTCTAGCATTCCCTCACGCTTGGCGCCAATGAGTTTTTATTTGAAAAAAAAAGAAGAAGACTATGCCTTCGCCATATCGAATGTGAATAATATGAAAAATAGGTAATAATAGCATGGCACTTCGAGTTCGATATGAATAAACTAGTATTGTTTTTCCTAACATGAGATTTTGTATCGAGATAGTAGTATGAAACAAAGGTTATTCCGATTTGATCTTATGTGTCAGGAGTACATTTCAGCGTCACAAACCATTTTTCTTCCACACCAGAAGTCTCTTTATCTTTATGATAGTTACGTTACGAAAGAAAGAGTACGAAAATGAAAAAAAAAGAAACTTTGGGATTGCTAAATCACAGACGAGATAAATATAGAAAGCAACAGAACCATCATAGTATTTTTTGACTCCTACAATACGAAAGGAAGGGTGGTAAATGGATCATTCAACGATCTGGATCGGATGGATTCTATTTTTTTCTTCGATAGAATAGAAATTGAAGAGAAGGGAGGAAGAAATGCCATTGCAGAGCCGTATGCAATGCACAAAAGATGCCTGTACGGCTGTTCCATTCTATTTGTTTTTTTTTTTCTTCTTGTTTTTTTATCCCTTACTTTAGCCCAATCCTGCAAGATAGAAGAACCGTTCATGCATGATGTTATATCAATATTATCAGGGTCATGATTCACCAACCTGCTAGTTCTTTTTATGAGGCACAAGCGGGGGAATTTATCCTGGAAGCGGAAGAACTACTGAAACTTCGCGAAACCCTCACAAAGGTTTATGTACAAAGAACGGGCAACCCTTTATGGGTTATATCCGAAGACATGGAAAGGGATGTTTTTATGTCAGCAACAGAAGCCCAAGCTCATGGTATTGTTGATCTTGTAGCGGTCGAAAATGAAAATACTGGAGATTTCGTGTAAATACATGATTCCGTTTCAAATCAGAATTCGAATTTTTCGTGATTTGATATTGAATAGAAATAATTCATAATCATCAATCATCAGGTTAAGATCGATCTAAACCAACCTATTTTATTATATATATGTATGATATGCCGACAATTAAACAACTTATTAGAAACACAAGACAGCCAATAAGAAAAATCACGAAATCCCCCGCACTTCGAGGATGTCCTCAGCGTCGGGGAACATGTACTAGGGTGTATGTGCGACTCGTTTAGATCATGAGTTCGAACAAACGAAACCATTTTTCCAGTGCCAATCACCAATAGGATAGATAGAGTGGAAAAAGCCATTTTTACTATCTAAAAATGAGGATGAGGATCTATCATATACCTATATTTTTTGTGTATGAAATTTATGGTTTCCATTGGTGCAAATCCAATCACCTCAATTTGAGATGAAAAGCAATTCCCCATTGGTAGCAAATAGTTATCCATTAAGCGGAGGAAATAGTACTACAAGAAGCAAAAAGGTTATGCTCCCTTTCTTGAAAGAACGGACTAACAAGGTCAGCTACCTAGCCAACTTTCATAATTAAATGCCGTCACTGTATGGATAGCCTTTTTTGTGAAAAGATCTATTACTGTATAATTGATTGGTAGAGCCAAAGAGAGTGAACTATACAAGTTTACAATAACATTTGATTAAATGAAAGAAGAGGCTCCGGTGTATAGAGAGGACCTCACCGTTTATGAAATAACCATAGAAACGATGGAACCCACTATTTTTTGCTTTTATTTAATATCGTTAGAATTTCTTATTTCTAGGTATTTTACCTGGAAGGATTCAAAATAGTGGTTGGGAAGGTCATAGTAGCAAAAGCCATTGGAATTTATATTTTATATATCGGAATAATCCGTTTTGTTATTAATCAACCGGGGGATAAAAGGATGACTGAAAGAAGAGAAATCAATTAGTTATTCATTCATTAAAGTGTAATTTGATTCAATGACCAGAGTTAGACGAGGATATATAGCTCGGAGACGTCGAACAAAAATTCGTTTATTTGCATCAACCTTTATAGGGGCGCATTCAAGACTTACTCGAACCATTACTCAACAGAAAATGAGAGCTTTGGTTTCCTCTCATCGAGATAGGGGCAGGCAAAAGAGGGACTTTCGTCGTTTGTGGATCGCTCGGATAAATGCAGCGGCTCGTGAGAAAGGGGTATTCTATAGTTATAGTATATTAATACACAATCTGTACAAGAAGCAATTACTTCTTAATCGTAAAATACTTGCGCAAATAGCTATATCAAATAAAAATTGTCTTTACATGATTTCCAATAAAATTATGAAATAAAAGACATTCTAAAGTCATATATAGGAATGATTGAAACCGAATTGCATTCCCCGGAGAATGGACTCCGGGAAGATAGAATAAAAAAAATTCAGATAAGATAAGTAGTAGAAATGAACGAACATCTTTCAAAAAAAAAAAAAGATTTATTCTTTCCCTATTTGTTGTTTCTTATAACACAACAATCAAATCTGGATTTGAGGCTTTTCGAACAAAACATCAATCTGAGCTTGAATTCCGATTGAAGTTTTGAATCAATGGAAGAGTATATCTATTTGTTTCTGGTTCTAGGACCGGTAGTTCTAGGGATTGACTCGGCTCTCTCAAACTGTTTTTCATTATTAAGAAAAGGTAACAAAGATAAAATACGAGCTTGTTTTATAGCAATAGTAATTAATCGTTGTTGTTTCAAGGTCAATCTATTCACCCGTCTAGATAATATTTTTCCTTGTTCACTAATAAATCGACTAATTAAACTCATGTTTCTATAATCAATTCGATCCCCCGATTCAATTGGGGGAAAACGCCTACGAAAAGATCGCTTGGATTTACGAAAAGGTTGCTTGGATTTATCCATGGTTTATTCCTTATCTCTAAAATTCTATTTCTTTATTTTCTTTATTCATTTCAGATCCGACCGAAATAGGTTTTTTTGTATATTCTATATTTTTATTTGTATATTATATATATATATATGTTTATGTTAAGATATGTTAAGTTCTTCCTTTTCCTGCCCCCTTGAAAGATCAAACACACGTTCGATTTATTTCTTTATTTCCCCATGAATCCTATGCTTGTGACAATATCGACAAAATTTTCTCAAGTCTAATCGACTGGGTGTATTGTGCCGATTCTTTTGAGTAATATATCTAGAAATGCCTGGCGATTCCTTATTGACACCATTTTGGACACAACTGGTACATTCCAAAATAACTCTAACTCGGATATCTTTACCCTTAGCCATGAACCCCCTTTGTATTTTTGTTTGATCAACTTAACTCTTCTGTTTTCGACCCGAACCTAAGAAGACGAAAAGAACAAAAAAGAAAAAAAAATCAATATCAATAGAAGTTATTAATTAGAAATTCCATTTCTAAATATTTTGTTGTAATTCTAATTAATATTAATAGAATATTATTATATATATAGTAATAATGTAAGTAATACAATTTTTTTCTAACTATCAATTATTCCTATCCTAATCCCAGTATTTCATTTAAGTATCTTTTTTTTATGCTATGATTTCGTGGAGCTTTTTTTTTACCTTAGACTGAACCCCCCTTTCTATTTCTGTTCTCCAAAATAGGATCTTAGATCCACCGGATTTTTGCTGAGGTTCAATATACTTTTTCTTTCTCTTTCCTTCCTATCCTAAAGAACTGAAAAAAAGGGGGACTAAGTTTAAGTTTTAGTCACGTCACGTAGAATTGTATCTCAAATTTTCTTCATTTTTTTCGCATATTATATTTATTATATTAATAATATTAATATAATATTAATAACTAATAATCTAGAAAAAAGGGAATGACAAAGCATCCGGGAATAAACGATTAATTTCTATCAATAGACCCGCTAAAGACCCAAACCATAGAGTAGTTAGCACAGGCGCTGTGGAAAGATATGTTTTTATATCTCGCATTGAAAATCCTCCTTATTTATTGTAATACATATATGGTCAGATGCTGTAGTTCAAGATCATTTGTATTTTTTTGTACGGAATTCCTAACAAAAATGGATATGTACAATGAACAGTAGATAAGATTTTCCTACCCCTGTCCCTAAAAAAGAAAAAGAGACCCTCTTCTTCCTAAGCAAAATAGTCATCTTTTTTATACGTTAGGTTTCAGATGTATATAATTCTTTTATTATATGAAACCAAAAAGAAGAAATGACAAGAAAATTGTATATGGATCGAGGAAAAAATAACGATGTGGAAAACAAGACATGGATTTTGTACAATGACACTGTACAAAAATTTTGTAAAAGGGATGTAGCGCAGCTTGGTAGCGCGTTTGTTTTGGGTACAAAATGTCACGGGTTCAAATCCTGTCATCCCTACCTATTACTTTTCCTATGGGTGGTAACGAGGGATTAATTGACTGGGATCTGAGTGAGATCAATTAAATAAAATTGGACATAATCTTTCATTTTTGCATACCAATGTATACAAGACGCATTGGGGGTACAAAAATGAGAAAATCCTTTTCTTTACAATCGTATCTCCTGTCATAAAAAAGCGCTCTTAGTTCAGTTCGGTAGAACGCGGGTCTCCAAAACCCGATGTCGTAGGTTCAAATCCTACAGAGCGTGATTCCGTTTATGTTATTTCGAATCACAATAAAAAAAAAACTTAACAAAACACAGTTGAATTGCAACTTGAATTTGACCTCCTGCAAGGAGGAGGTCAATCAAAAAAAAATGTTATTCAATCAAAGGTCCAACTGATCACCGCGTCTGTATTGTAAATATGCAGTTACAAATAATCCTGCTAAAGTAATAGGAATTAGACCTAAGACGATTCCAAATAGAAGAACTTCAATCATTTCGATTTGTTTGAGGAGATAAAAAGAAAGGTAAGATCTATCCCTAAATATTAATCTGAAAAATCCATGAATCTCAATGACCAAGAGTTACCAATATGACCAAGAATTCACAATTGACACGGGAAAGGACCGTAGAATACCTGAAGGAGAGATTTTTATGAATTTGTTCATTCAATTCATTTCAAATAAGTCGTATCTTGTTCAAACCAATCAATAGAGCTGGGGTTATAGTTGAAGCAGCCAATAGAAAACCGAAATAACTCGTTATAGTAAGCATGAAAGAGCTAAATTAGATATCTTCTTTTGATACATATGTTGATAAAACACTTACCTAAGTTTCCATTTTTGAATTTTATACTTACTTTAAACCATTGGATTCAGTAATAGGTTGAGTAATTGTCCATAATATCTCAAATCAGAAGAAAAAAAGGATCCGGGGGTTTATCGAAAAACCTTTATTTTCATTTTTTATTTCGAGTCCAACTCGATTCGAAGAAAAGCAACTTCCCTTATCCTTTTAGGTTCTATTCCATATTCTGTTTTTCCATATCAAGAAGTTCCATCTTGTAGTTCGGTCAAGAACAAGAAAGAACCCTTGTTTTGGATCTAATGTAACAATGGTTGCATTGCAAATATTGATTGTTCCAACTATGTTCTGTTTCTTTCATCAAATACTATCTACTCTAATCAATCTATTTCTATTATAGTATAGTAATAGTATATTTTTTGTACGACCAATCAATTACTTGAAATAAATGAAAGTATTCGAACAAAAAAATGGGAACCATAAAAAAAAGGGTTTATCAATTTTAGATATAATTAAATTGTGTGAAGATAATACTATCTTTCACTTTCAGGAATTAGTAGAACCCATTGATTCACACTTTCCCAAGACCTTTACTTTCTATTTCGAAGTCAATAATGGAAACCTTATAAAGAATTTATTTGAGGAATTTTCTATTGATCTATTGAATAACATACAATTATGCTGCAATTATGCATAGACAAGGAACAAAAAATAAGAAAGAAATTCTGTAGTATTTCATTTCGATACTGATCGAGACTGCGTTGCTGTGCCAGAGGAAGGATAGCTATACTGATTCGGTATACTCTAAATACACCTTTGGTACAAAATTGACAATCTCACAAAGATGAAATATCAGTGGTTTTCTCTTTACTGATCCCATCTTTCGCGGAATCAATTCCCTTTTTTTAATGTACAAGAATTTTTGGAGCTCAGCATGTCTGGAAGCACGGGAGAACGTTCTTTTGCTGATATTATTACCAGTATTCGATACTGGGTCATTCATAGCATTACTATACCTTCCCTATTCATTGCGGGTTGGTTATT